TTAATAAATGTGTTTTTGATTTTAGTTTTGTTATATAGGATCTTTATATGTACGCTCTAAGGAAAAGAAGAAAAAAAAAGAATCGAACGTTCGAGTATTCTAAATTCTATCAAAAAATGATAGAAGGACGGACAGAGAAAATAGATATATATGTGGTATATATATCTTTATATTGAATTGCGAATACAGAGATAATAGAATCATTTCTGATTCGACCAAATATGGGTATCCGATATAGATGAAAGAAAATCAATCAAACAAATAGAAGGAAACTTTTTTCAATATGGGAATAGGTATCTCATAAATTCAACAGTTCCGGCATAGAATTTAATTCTCATAATACAAATGAAAAAACATCCTAATGAGATCCCAATCTCAAAGAAAAAAAGGGGGATATGGCGAAATTGGTAGACGCTACGGACTTAATTGGATTGAGCCTTGGTATGGAAACTTACCAAGTGAAAACTTTCAAATTCAGAGAAACCCTGGAATTCACAATGGGCAATCCTGAGCCAAATCCTGCTTTCCGAAAACAAACAAATAAAAGTTCAGAAAGTGAAAATCAAAAAAGGATAGGTGCAGAGACTCAATGGAAGCTGTTCTAACAAATGGAGTTGACTACATTTCCTTTCGCAGTAGGAAATGAATCCTTCTAGAAAAATTCAAGAAAGGATCAAGGATAAACATATATATCTATATATATGTTAGATATATGTACTGAAATACTATTTTAATTGATTAATGAAGACTCCAAACTTATATTCTTCTATTTGTAAATATTTCTATCACAAATGAAAGATGTGAATCAAATCAATTACAACTTGAAGAAAAAATGGAATGGAATATTCATTCATCAAATCAGTCACTCCAGCATAGTCTGATGGATCTTTTGAAGAACTGATTAATCAGACGAGAATAAAGATAGAGTCCCATTCTACATGTCAATACTGACACCAATGAAATTTTTAGTAAGAGGAAAATCCGTCGACTTTAGAAATCGTGAGGGTTCAAGTCCCTCTATCCCCAAAAGACCATTTTATTCTCTAATTTTTTATCCTATATCCTCTTTTTATTTTAAAATGAAAATTCGTTAAAATTCATTATGTGTCTTATTCAGTCTATTCTTTCACAAAAGGATCTGGATGGAATTTTTCTTTTTGTTATCATAAGAACAAGTCTTGTTGGAATTGGTAGTTGAATATATTTGACACACGTAGAATTTTTTTATATATGATAAACGTACAAATGAACATCTTATCTTTGAGCAAAGAATCCTCATATGAATAATTAAGAATACATAATCATTACTACTACTGAAACTTACAAAGTCTTTTTTTTTTTATTTAGTTGACATAGACTCAAGTAATTTCTTACAATGAGGATGGTACGTCAAGAATGGTCGGGATAGCTCAGCCGGTAGAGCAGAGGACTGAAAATCCTCGTGTCACCAGTTCAAATCTGGTTCCCGGCGATTCATTTGTATGAGTATCTATTCCCATATTCATTTTAATGAATATGGGAATAGATATATATTTATTAGTGGTCTTGATGATCCTACATAATTTATCTAGGTGTCCGGAGATATGCTCTTTCTAGATGAAGAATGAATACATGTATATTCTAGGTATATACAGTATGTAAATGAATTATTCGATTTTGTTTCTCTTTTTTCTACTCTCCAAAAAGAATGTTACTATTTCAACAATATTCAAATGGTTAAATTAGTTGGTTGAAAGACCAAAAAGTTTAATCTAGGGGAGTTCAGAGGTGGGAATAGTCAAAATTCATCTCAGATACATTACAAATAAATCCGGTCCATTTCTTTGTATTTTCTTTGGTATTTCTATTTTCTTCATTTCTTTGACTTTTCTTTTTCGTAGCCGGATATATGATTGATGTTGATGTGCATCTTACATAGTTAATGATGCAGAACTTTTTCAGTTCATCCTATTGGCTTGGCTCATCCGAAATAAGTATCGTTCAAATTTTAGAATCTCAATGAATCCCTATATTATTCTCTTCTTTATTTCCAAATCTTATTATTTATCTCATCCATAATAAGATATAAGATATGAATGAAAAGATATAAGATATGAATGAAACCTCAATTATTCTGTCTAATCTATAAAAAAAATGTACATATATTCCTTGAAAATCTGGGGTTGTCGAAGGGCGGATTACTTTCTTATTTTTATCATTTAGTGAGCATCTTGTATTTCATAAAAATTGGGGGCGATATAATCTTTACGCAAAGGCCATCCTATCCAACTTTCGGGCATTAAAATACGTTTCAGACGCGGATGATTATCATAAGAGATTCCTAACATATCATAAGATTCCCTTTCTTGAAAATCCGCACTTTTCCAAACCCAGAAAATAGAAGGAATTCTGGGATTTTTCCTTGGGGCAAATACTTTTATGCATACCTCTTCTGGTTGATCTAGACTATACTCTATTCTCGTAAGATGATAGACACTAGCTAACAGTCCTCCTGGTGCTA